GAAAGAATCTCTTTTACGTATCCGCCTAGCTTGTCAACTTTTGGAGAAATGATACAAAGAAGGATGTCCCTGCCCACACTAGAAAAACTCTCTTCGGATGAACTGTACAATCATTGGGTTTATACTAACCAACACAAAAATAACAACTTAAACAACGAGTTTTTAAATAGAATGGAGGCTCTAGATACGGGATTTTTTTCTCTAGATATACTCGAAAAAAGTACTAGATTGTGTAATGATAAGACTAGAAAATATTACTTGCCTAAAATGTATGATCCCGTTTTGAATGGGTTATATCGGGGAACAATCAAAAAAAAAATTTCACCTTTAATCATAAATAAAATTTCGTTAGAAAATTTCATAGAGACAATGGAAATTAATAAGATTCATAGTCTCCTTCTTCCTGATACTGATTACCAAGAGGTTGAACAGAAAATAGACCGATTTGATAAAAAAACTTTTTCAACGGAAAATCGTCATTTATTTACTTTAATCAGTAAATTTGATAGAGAATCGGGATCGAGTTTAAATTGGAAGGGCCTCTCTTTATTTTCAGAAAAAGAACAAGGAAGGATTGGTTCAGAAAAAAGAGCCAAATTTTACAAATTTTTATTGAATACAATTCTAACTAGCCCTAATGGTCAAAAAACAAAACAAAAATTTGTAATAAAAGAAATCAGTAAAAAAGTCCCTAGATGGTCATACAAACTTATTACCGAATTGGAATTCCTGTCGGGCGCAGCTCATGAAGGCCTACCATTGGATTATCATATACGTTCAAGAAAAAGGGATCGTGTAATAATTTATAGGCCTACTAAACGTAGTCGCAAAGCAAGTGTCAAAAACTGGGTGTCTATTAGAGACTATTCGGAAGAATTAGATATAAATAAACTAGATATATAAAAAAATATATAAAAAAACTATAAATATAAATAAAAAAAGTAGTAAATTAATAAAAGGATTGCTACAAAAAAGAAATACAAGAAAAGATAAGAAGAGATGCGCCCACTACCTACAGATTTGATACCTTCGCCTACAAAGAAACTCAAAACACCAACTCCATTAGTAATTCCATCAATTACTCGTCTATCAAAAAAAGAAGTTAACTTGGCCAATCCTCTTATTCCCCCAATAAAGAATCTTGCATAAAAAGCATCTATGTAACCACGATTATATGACCAATCATATATACCATTTATTATTTTGTCCAAAAGAATTCTTTTAGGACCTGTTTTAACAAAAGAGTTAATTAAGTCCCAATTTTGCAAAGATGAATAAACAGGTTTATATAAAAAAAAGGCTAAAAATATTCCAAAAAGAGCTATACTAACTGAAAAAATAGCATCTTTCAAAAATTCATACCAATCTATTGAATTATTCAAATTTTGATGTAAAAGGTTTATAGACGGAGTTAACCATTTTGATAATATGTCCAAATACAATCCTTCTTGGTTGAAAGGAATTCCTAGGGATCCAACGAACAACGTAAATAGAACCAATACAAGTATAGGAAATAACATAGTATTATCCGATTCATAAGGATACGAAAAAAACTTCTTATTTCCAAAACGGGTAATAGTAATAAAAGGTTGTGTGATGTTTCTTGCATTCTGATCAATTAGATACGTTTTTTTTGAAAAAAAAGAAAAAATATCATGATTTTTCATTGTTAATAACGTTAATAAACGAAAATTTTTGTTAATTCTTTTTGAATCTTCTTTACCCCATAGAGATATTGAATAGAAGGGAGTATTCTTTTTGCCACTATAATTTTGAAAATAAACGTTTAAATGTCCTTCAAAAGTAAGTAAATAGATTCGAAACATATAAAATGCGGTAAATCCCGCTGTAAACCAAGCTATTATTGCGAAAATTGGTGAATACAACCAAGTATCATTAAGAATTTCATCTTTGGACCAAAAACAAGCAAGAGGCGGAATACCACAAATAGAAAGTGTACCTAATAAAAAAGCGGTTTTGGTAATAGGGATATGTTTTGTTAAACCCCCCATATAAACCATATTCTGACTTTTATTTGGAGAATATCCAACAAGAGTTTCCATTGAATGAATAACGGATCCGGATCCTAAAAATAATAATGCTTTCGAATAAGCATGAGTAATCAAATGAAATAAAGCACTTCGATAAGACCCCATACCTAGAGCTAACATCATATAACCCAATTGAGACATTGTGGAATAGGCTAAACCTCTCTTAATGTCTTTTTGAGCAAGGGCAAAAGTAGCCCCGAATAATATTGTTATTACTCCTACCAAAGAGATGAAATTCATTATGTGAGGGATGACTATGAAAAGAGGAATAAGCCGAGCTACAAGAAAAATGCCCGCAGCTACCATAGTAGCGGCATGTATAAGAGCCGAAATAGGAGTAGGCCCCTCCATGGCATCCGGTAACCATACATGAAGGGGAAATTGTGCAGATTTAGCAACCGCACCGGCAAATAATAGAACGGCACAGAAAGTAACAAATAAAAAATTGACTTCATTATGATTATTAGAAATCAGGTTATTGAATATTTTGAATAAATCTCGAAATTCGAAACTCCCTGTTATCCAATAAAAACCTAAAATTCCTAATAATAAACCAAAATCCCCAACACGATTAGTTACAAATGCCTTTTGGCAAGCATTTGCAGCAACAGGCCGTGTGAACCAAAACCCTATTAATAGATATGAACACATTCCTACCAATTCCCAAAAAATATAAATTTGTATCAAATTAGAACTAGTAACTAATCCTAACATAGAAGTACTGAAAAAACTCATATAAGCAAAAAATCTCAAATATCCTTGATCATACGACATATAATTATCACTATAAATAAGAACCATAATTCCAATAGTAGTGATTAATATTGACATAATAGAAGTAAGCGGGTCGATCAAGTAACCGAATTCTAAAGAAAAATCATTATTAATGATCCAAGACCATACATATTGATAGATAGAACTGCCATTTATTTGCTGAATAAACAGATTGATCGAAAAAATCATGACTATACTTAACAAAAAAACACTTTGAAAAGCCCACATACGGCGAAGACTTTTTGTTGCCGACGGAAAAAGAAGAAGTCCCGCTCCTATTAACATAGGAACTGGAAGTGGAAGGAAAGGTATTATCCACGAATATTGATATGTCTGTTCCATAAAAAAGTTTTTTTATTCTTAATTGATTGTTTCCGATTTACCGGATCCTACCCCCTTTCAATTTCAAAACAAAAGGGGTCAATAAAAAAATCAAGAGATGTACTAACTTAAAGATATTTTTTCGAATTTTATATATTATCTGGGTCTTTCCAAAATACTTTAAATATTAAAATAAAGAAGTTACAATTGGGCAAATGATATGACCTACTTGCTCATAAAAAGCAAATTTAGTTATTAACTAAGATTTTTCTTAAAATAACGAAAATACAAAATTTCATTATTATTAAATCACTTTATATTCATAATTCATAAAGTAATGATAAAAAATTACACTAAAAAGAAATCTGATATGAATCGATATGAATCATAGGATTAACTAAGGTACAATTTTTGTACGAATCTCGCTTTTTAGTCAGTTTGTTCCAAATCATTAACTAGTTTCAGTATGAAACTGATTGATTAATTTCCGTTTCAATAAAAAAACATTTATAGGAAACGCTATAATATCTAACATTTTCTATTTTCTATAAGATTGATTTTTATATTTATCAAAAAGGGGGTAATTATCAAAAGGGGGTAAAATAAAATCAAATTTAATAAAAAAATAACGAAGATTTTTTTTAACAAAACGTGTATCTTTTAACAGATTCATTACTTTAATTACTAGTTTGATTCGAATTTTAAAATGGAATTTCGAAGTATTCTTTACTCAAGTTTGACCAATTAATATAAAAATTTAAAGTTTTCATTAGGCTTTTCATTAGGCAATGGGTTCTTAAAGGGTTCTTAAATCCTTCGGTCTATTTTATGTAGAAAAAAAAATTAAATTATATTTTTATAGTAAGATTTTGTATGATTTTCGCATATTTTTTATCTATATATATTTTTTTTTTGTTTTCTCTAGATAATATATATTATCTTATCTAATTATTATCTAGAAAATAACTAGATAATGAATATATTCGTTTTGACCAATAGATGTCTTTCACATCCAACTATAACAACGAGTAACCTCTTAATTTTTAAATGGCAGTTCCAAAAAAACGTACTTCTATATCAAAAAAGCGTATTCGTAAAAATATTTGGAAAGGGAAGGGATATTGGGCAGCCTTAAAAGCGTTGTCATTAGGTAAATCTCTTTCTACCGGAAACTCAAAAGGTTTTTTTGTGCGACAAAAAAAGTCATAAAATAAAACATTGGAATAATCCGAATAGAAAAATAGGCCCCATTTCATTCTTAATAGGAAATTAACAAACCTATTGTTTGTGGCTAATCAATATGAACTAGAACTCGCTTCGCTATTAGGATATGTATAATAATAATTCTTCGGTTTAGGGGTTAGTAAATTATAAAAAGTTTTTGAAAAAAGAATAAAGACAAGATACAAAACTTGAGCCTTTGTTAGTATATTTTCTTGTTTTGGAGATGGGGGAGTCTTTTTTCCCCATCAACCTATTTGTCACAATTACAATAATCGACGTTTTTCTATATATATATAATATATAGAAATATAAATATATATGAATATATATATTGAAGAAGGGTAAAAAAGAGATCTTTAGTTAAAATTAATACATCGTTGAAATTAATTTATTCATTTATTTTGAAAATTTTTTGTGTAACTTTCTGACTTCTTATTTATCTGAATTTCTCTGAATTAATCTATTAGAATATATAAATTTCCCATATATATGTCTCTTTCAACCCAACCGACAAAAGCCTGGAATTTTTTGTCCGAATTAATGTGCAAGTTTTGAGTAATAAAAAGGGGTCTTATTTTTTGTTCATTGGTAAAATACATTTTTTCACTTTTAGGAAATAATATAAATATA